ACAAAATAAACCAGCAGGAATAAGAAAATGAAAGCGATCAGCGACATCAAGGGCAAGCGCTCTGGGGGGACCCAGTAAAAGTATTCGGCCGGACCTACTAGCTTGACAGGCTTTAGGTGGAAAGAACCGTCACTTAATTGAAAGCTCATAACGGCCCTAATACTAGTGTTGCTGAAGAAAAGACAACTAACTAGGAAAAGGTGCCCCCCCAAATAAATACCGATCATGCTTTTTAGTCTATCAATAAGTAGCGAATACCAAGAATCACTTTGCTTTACCGGGGGGGCGAGTAAACGCCAAACTAAAATAACATAAATGATTAAAGCGAGTCCTGCCAAATAACAAAAAAAGGGTGAGGGGACGCATTGGGGTACACCAAGAGAACAAATGGGATTGTGGTCTATCCCATTCCGACCGCCTTGAAGTTCCTGGGGCATCCCCCATGCGTTGAGGATATTACAATACGTAATCAAATTAAAAATAATAATATAATTTATAAAAGAAAAAAAAAATAAATCTATTATAGATTTTGCTCGATCTAATAAGACGGCCCTTTCAACTTTCTTATAATTGAATTCCATCTTCTTTTTTTCTTTCTTTCATTTGACCTCGAGGTCAGGGGGAATGCCGCAAACAACAAAAGGGGCTATGGGAGTCGAACTTTGACCTTGCGAACCGTGTCTTTCGGAGAAGCGCTCTTTCGGCTACCCTCTCCTCGAGGTACGATCTTGTACTACTCTAACCCATTCGGTACACTTAACACCAAGCCAATCTCGAAGAAAAAAGTGAACTACACGCAACTACATCTGTGAACAGGGAGGGACGGAATCTACGCTACGATCTTTCTTCTCTTATGAAATTGATAGTTACAGAAATAGATCATTTCTAAACCGGAATCTTAGGATACCACCACTAATAGAAGGACAAGGACCGGAGACTTGAACACCAGCCAGCCAGCCAGATAGGCATTCACCAACAAAGACCAAGAGCGTCCTATCTTGTAATTAGTACTAAGAGCGGCTATGAGTAGGAGCTTGAAGCCTACCCGCTGTTGATGGTCTTGTTGGAATATGCGCTGTTCTCGACTCCGATGCTATTGAATCCGTAAGGTTTGTATTAGCACTCGCTTAGGTGCTAAAGGTAGATATGCAAATCACTTAGTCCTTGAACTAGGGTAGGGATATGGCCTAGTAATCAAATTCAAATAGAGTACCAGTACTCTACTAGTGAAGGAGGAAATCGTCTTTTACATAGAAGGTAATTCTTTTCACTCACTTTTCCCTCTTAGACTGGCATTAAGTTATGAAAAGTTGTGTTTTATCGGGATTTTTGGCAGCAGCAATGGTCTTTCTGCCCGTCCCTTTTTCAATTTCAACTAAGCTTGGCACAGCCGCCTAATAAATTAGGTCACGGTCGCGGATCAGGAGAGAGTTACTTGTGTGACGCATCTATATCTGGGGATGATCGGGTAGAACTCAGGGCTTTCGGGTGTAAATCGGGGAACGATCAATTGGGTGTCCGGGGTGCTATAAAGATAGGGGACGATACGCTTTGCCGTGCCAGCTATGAGGCTATATTCTCGTTGAGTCGGGCGCTTGGGAAGACTGTCCTGTCGGGTTGGAAAACCAACATCGGACCGGGATGTTGTTCCCTCCTTGTCTGAAAAGATTCGGGAAGAATCTGGTAAGTTCGCTCTACACTGTCCCTTAGATGGGGAAGGACATAGGCTCGGCACATTTCGTAGCTATCATCGTCGCGTCCGTCAAATTAAGGCAGGCGTTGGTACATTATACTGGGTGGCAGCTTTTCGGTACACGGCCTTGCGTTGTCGTCAGCCGTACGCCGTTGAGCAGCAGTCTTTAGAAGCATGTCATCTATGAATGATCCGATGAAACTAGAGATGGAATAAAACCTAGCCTAGCTTTTCGTCACGCGAATTAGCCGCCAGTCGCCTTCCTTGCTTGACAGTATAGCCTGCGGGTGAAATCCCCGATGTCGTATTGTACATGGGAATTAAAATTGTGAGGCCATTGAATGATAAATCACGACCTTAAACACTTGCCTGTAGCTATAGTGTCAACTTGACGCGCTGAACGACTATGATCAGAATCCTTTCGGGGGCATACCTGACACTCCTAAGAAGCTAAAGAAAGGAGCTAACTATATAGAGGGCTGGCTAAGGATCCCCCGGGTAGAGAGAGTCAGAGTAGGTAGACTTGGGCAGCAAGCTATCTGTTCCCGGGAGCAAAAGTAGCTCGAACCAAAGGCGAGAGCGAGGCCACCCCGAGAGGTGGGTAGGGGCGAGCGGGGAAGTGGGCGCCCTTCCATTGAGCTAATTTCATTTTGGAAGGTAGACTAGAAGGTTTTCATGTTTGCGCTCATTTCGAATTGTATCTCTCTGCTCCGAGAGCCCTTTAAAAAATTATAAGGCTCATCCTGGAGGACAAATGAGCCCTCTAAGTGTCTTTTTTTTTCAGAGGGTTAGGAGCGCGACTATTGGTCTAGCTTATCGGTATCGCTGGATCGAAAAAGCCTCGGCCGGATCGAGCAGTTCTAGCTTCTGCCTACTCTCTTGATTCTGTTTCTGCGTCAATGTCATTCCAGTCCAGTCGACTCTGATCATGAATGTCGTAGATTCAGTATCCAGATTCTGATTACGAAGATTATTACGAGGAGAAACATGTTCTTTTTACGAAGAAGAAGAAGAAGTGCGGGGTAGTTCACAGATTTGCTTCTCCATTTGATTGAATGGCATAAGTGTCTGGTGGTACAAAGGTCATAATGGGTTTCCAGTAAGAAGGGTCTTTCCAGAATCGAAATTGTCGGTTAGGTTTTATCCGAAAGATTGGAATAAACTTTTACCCTATCCTTTGGGGGAGGTTAGCCCTACATCTTATTTAAGTGTTTGCCCAGTCGCGCTCTCATGCTCCCAAGGCATGTTGATGAACCATTCCATCTTGTATATTCGATTTATGCTTTGGGCGAGTCCTTCTGAGCCTTCCTTTCTTTTGAGGAAGAGTCAAGATGGGCTTGGGCTGGAAGAGAAAGAAGCATCTGCTTGAAGAGCAGCACAGCAGGCCTGCGAGCTGAAGCGAGAAGCTGACACAGAAGACTTCTTCTTTGAGGAGGCCGAGCGAGTTAAGATGGTTGTGCGGGGCGTAATTAAATAGATAATAATATTTGAGTTATGGAGGGTTGGGCAACCAAAAATAAAAGGGGAGAGCAGAACCGGCACGTTCATAGATGAGAAACTCGAGATAGTCAAAAGCTGAGAAGACGAATCCCGGGGGGTAGTTGCTGAGAAACGAACCTCGAAGACAGCTAAAAAGCACCTAAAGTCTAGTGAACCAGTTCGGATGCGGAAGATACTGGAGATGAGAAGTCCGGAGACGAGGTGATTAGCCGTAGATAAAGAGATTCGAGCCAGTCGTGGTAAAACCTGTAAATTGGATTGGATCTTTGAAACCCAAGATGATCCTTCCTCCGTGGAGATTTAGTATACAGCCGCAGACTGTCTTTATCCTCGTCTTCATACACACTTTCGATGATAAATACGCCAGAGGGAAGTAGAGGGAGCAGTTCACTCACTCGCTTAGCGCTTGTACTAAGGCATCTTCCCTAAGGTAGCTTGTTTCTTCCCTACAAGTTGAGCTAGTTCCTGTTTATTCAATAGATTTATTAATATATCAATATCAATAAAATATCGTTTAGCGTTTATTCATTCAGAATACCCATTTTATTGCTAATATGAAACTACCTGGGCATAGCTATGATTCCCATAAGGATCATACTTTCTTGGTAAACCCCTCACTCCTCTCCTTCGGCTTTAAAGGATAGATAGACGAGGTGGGAATACTTTTGTTTAATAACAACTACAATAGATTACCAGAACAAAGAATGAAGCAAGGAGTTGATTCTCTGATCAAGTAACCACTACCGGAACTGGCCTACTTTCCGGTAATCGCCTAGCTTATTTCCTTTCTACCTGCCGGTATTTGAGCTGCTTTCTACTTGCCGTACTGACTAACTGCACCCTCTCTTTGAGATCCCTCGACCCGCCCGTCCAACCAAAGTTTCATTCGAGCACAGAAAATGCAATCCTTGAATAAACAGCAGCTACTAAGAATCTAACAGAAAAATAAAAAAGAAAGGATATAAAAGAGAAAGAGGTTCAGAACTCAACTGAGGAAATGTAATTGTTAAGTTAAGGTCGGTTGGCTACCTCAGGACTATCTGACTACACTACTTGCGTTAAGGCGCTGAAGCCGTGGTAGGGGTTAGCTTATTCCCAGACGAACCATCCCAGTAAGAGAGATTAGACACCAATACCTGCTGGAACTAGTAGCCACACTACGGCGTATGCTCAATTCCCAGACGGCTTCCCTTAACCGTAGGCTACACTTCCTTCGCTCTTGAATCTACAACCATATCTGGTTTCGCCTGCCTTGCGCGAGACTACGCAAATGGAGGCCCTTCCGACACGGAACTAGAAAGGTCAGTCTCTGGCCCAGACTCCACGGATTCAACTTCACCACCGGAACATTCGGCTAAAGATATAGTTTCATCTGCAACAGAGTCCACCACATCTGCTTCAACTCGATCTACTGATTCCACTGTAGCCTACGGTTAGTAAAGCAGGAGCTCTCACTTGATATTTATATATAGTGTAGTTACGTCAGTTCCGGAGTTTGCTGGGCCGTAGTCTATTTCTTTCAGAACCTAATGCCCTTTACGACAGGCGCTAACCGCTTTCTACCAGCTCGGCTCGAACCGGATCGGCTTACCTCACTTTCCAGCATCCACTGGATCAGATTCCTCCTTTAGCGGCTGAGAAAGAACAGGAAGACCAATCCCTGAACGTAGTGCAACCTTCGGTCCTTCTGAAGCCGAGAAGGAACTACTTCTTTCAATCCGCCCTCCTCAAAACCACGTTCTAGAACTAAGCTAAAGAGAAGGGAGGGACGGGATACTGACTAGCTCGTCATGCTAAAAAAACTAAAAAACAGTCGTAAAGCCAATTGATTTAGGGCAAAAAGCACAAGATATGGAGGCCTTTTTATAGTCTCTCTTATCGTAATCTTTGATTTGCAACACTCTCCGTAGAGCCCTCTGCTGACCGAACCTACTGTTATGAAGGCAAGCAACCACAATCACAATGGGGTAGGGCTTCTAAGTGCGTAGTCTGTTTCCAAGCGAGTCTTCTCATCTCAGGAACAAGTCGACTAAGGCGAGGGGGCATATCCGATCTTCCAATCGTTGATCTAGTTGAAAATGAGCAAATGACATTTCTCTGTAAATAAGGAAAGAGAGGCCGCCGGTCTTCTTTTTTTTGTAGTAGGTTAAGCTGCAGGTTTGTGAAAATGGGTTCAGTTGCATACTTTTGAATAATGGTAAATCAATCATCACCGGACGAAGTCAGCTTTACCCACGTAATAAACCACCAGAACCAGTAACAAAAGAAGCGAGTCGCAATTGATATACTCACTCAACGTTGACCAGTTCTATCAAAATATTAAGAAGGATCCAATACTCCTAGAGTAGAGAGGTTCAACGCAATTCAGAAGGATCGATGCAATTAAGCTGACTGCTTCCAAGCACCTTATTAAACCACTTGACTAATGGAGGACAAGAAAATCCACGATGTCTACCTAAAGATCAGATTGAATCAATATTCCTAGGCTTGGCGCTCCCCCTGTTGATAACCTGGCCTATGTAGGTACTTTACCTTTGCTTTGATCTACGCTCTTCCTCGGCGACTCATGCCCTTCCGCTGGTCTTTCGTCTCCGGTAAATAGTCTATGCCCCGCTCTCTTTTCAATTATTACGGACATGTCTATTGAATGAAGTTCTGCCGTAGGTCCCCTAATGCTTTAGAGGAGCGAACAAAGCCCTCTACGAGAGCGATGACGATGAATAAGTTACTAAAAATCTTTATTTCTACCCTCTTTAATGTAGATGCTTTGGACACGCCCTTGGGCTTCTCTACGATTCGTACCTATGAATTCACTTCCACTTTTAGCTGCGGCACGCCATTCCCCACCGAACTACCAGCTTCGCCAATTACTTGCTGTTGGTTAGGTGCTTAGTCTCGGCATTGCTATCGTAGGATGATTGGACTGTCAAGAAGCCACTTCTCCGCTCTCCAAATCAGCTTCTTTACCTACCCACTTTCGCCACCCTCGTTGGCGTTAGGGCAAACGATTTCTCTTTTCTTCCTTGAGTCAGCTCGGCAACTCCTTCAGTTCCATATTTTGATGGTAACAGAACCCACTCTTTATAAAGGGCAATAAAAGGCGCAGCAATGGCAAGAAAGAATAAACCACGGAAAGGCACTTAGAGATCCTTAGCTAAAAAGGGAATTTGTGAACTCCTGTGTCTCAGTGCCATGGCATACAAAGTCATGTCTTGGAGGATTCCATACGTCGACTCATTCAGACGAAAAACACAAAGATACATCATCCCCAGGCGCACAAAAGAGCTCTACTATATCTCGACGAGACGGAACAGAAGACCTTGCCAACGATAAGACTTCAAATAAATGATCTGCACCTAGCTTAGACCAGGCTCATAGTCGGGCCCAGCATCTTCCCAAAGCCCAAGACCATCCCGAAAGACTCTCGCTTTGGACCACTTCTCCCACTAGACGGGACATCCTTGAAGCCAAAAAGGCTTTGAAAACACACACTTTTGAGATTGAAATCTCAGTTTAGGAAGGTACCTTAGCCTTCATGCCCTCGATCAAACTATCAACTGACCGACTGGATGGACTAACAGAAAAAGAGTAGCCTACGCTGGCTGGACCGCTGGACATACCTACATACGGACTGCAGACAGACAGATACGAATTCTGCTATTACACATGACCTGAGGAAGGAAGAAAGGAAACTAAGTCCTTAAAGGCTGAGCGGCTGATAGGATTGACTCGTGAACTGGATGAGACCATTCACTCACGGAAGACTTGCTAGATATCGCTCCTTCCAAGTGAGCCTCTTTCATAGGAATTCCCCCCATCAGATCAGGGGGTTCCTATAGGGGCCAGGTACACTCTACCATCAAATGAGACAGAAATGAATGCAAGACTTCGAAAGCTTGCAAGGCTTGAAGCTCATAAATGGATAATTTTAGATCCGTTGAATTCAGACCATAAAGCGTGAAAGTCTTTTTCCTCCCACTTGAATAGAAGAATGAAGGGAGGAAGTCAATTGCCCCTTCTCCGACTAACCGATAGGGAAATCCTTACACAAGCCCAAAAGCATGAACTCGATCTTCAGCCCTTACCACGATTCTCTCAAAGGAAGGAGATGAATCTGACTAAGTAAGGGGCCGCGGAGGGACTTAGTGTGAGTCACTTCACTCGGGAAAGAACAAAGAAAAGGCAATCAATTGTTTAAGCTGTCAATAAATTATTTAAATAAGTAATTTTACTGCGGAAAAGCGGTCCGCTCGAGGTTATCTTCTTCCAGGTCCGGGACCATCCCATAGTGTCTTTGCCCAAGATCGATCCCTCACAGAAGACTTTAAGGAAGGAATGGACCACTCGCTAGACTCAAAAGATAGTAACGAAAGCCAGGAAGCACATTAGGACTTTACGGAAAAAGAGACATTCTATAGAGGAAAAGGCACTTGCCTCTTAGCCGATTGAACAGAATCCACTACTTCGACTGCTCGACGGGCTGCTGGAAGGGCCGATACGATTATCCTCCAAATGGGCCTACACCTCAATAAAAAGCAATGCGAAAAGCAATAAAAAGGCTGGGTTTCGTAGCTCCGTTTGCCAGGCTCATCAACTGAGATTCCCAATTGCCGGTATCATTGAGAACTTGTGATTCCGGTCAAGTCAACTACTTGAATTCAGCAGCTAGCCGGGTGAGAAGTAGGACAAAGATCTCAGTCAGAATCAGAGAATTTATCACTTGGCTAGTGAATTCAAGCTCTTTTTCTTTTGGATCGGATTCAGCCCCAGACCTTGGTACGCTGAGGTTAAGCTTTTCCCGGGTTTCCTCTTAAAGCGGCGCAGCTCCCAAGGTGCATATTATCATATAGAAACAAGCGAAGCGTAGCGAATCACATACATAGATAAGCCCCTACCTGCCAGCATCAACTCATATACCACGTGGAATGATAACCGAAGGGCTCAAGCAAAGGCCAATGGTGATAGATATAGATCCGGAACCCCAAGCATGGACACTTAGACATAATGGAAAGCTTGTTAGGAAAGTTCAACTGGAATAGAAGGCCGAAAAGACAAAAAGAAGGGACTTTCACATCGCCCCCGACACACCCACGAAAGGAACTGAAAGAAAGCAAAGAAGATTTCCACGCTCAGAACGAATGCAAGATCCACGGGACTCGATACAGCCGGGGACATCGGAAGTAGGGACCAGCGCAGAGTCGGGATCCCTTTGGTATAATCAACAAAGAGGAAATAATAGTAGGGAATCTCTATCTCATAAGATAGTAGTCGGAAAACTCATTATTGCCTGTCTTACAGTGTGTCTCTTGAGCAGTCTTTCCTACGCCACCGTCAGCGGTACTGAGCTAAGTCAACTATTTTTATAAGGGTAGATTCAATAAAATGAAATAAGACAACTGCTACTAAGAATCTAGTTTTCTAAACAGACAAAGATCCTTAGATTAGATTCCAGACCGAGGTAGCAAAGGCTACGCTTTGAGGGCAATCGAGACTTGCAAGCACAAGACGGCTGTGATTGGGTGATCAGCTCTGTACAGGGCAGAGGATCCCGTGAAGAGAGACACGCTACACTAGACCGATAGTGGCTACATACCATACGGATAAGACTTCTCTCATACAATGGCTGTTCCAAAGAAGGAGAAGGATCGTATAGAAGAGCTGGTGGATCCCCAACTCTTGGGGAAAGTAGCCCAGCCTTCAACCATTATAGGATAGGGATGTAACTTCCGGTAATAAATAGCTAGTTCTGATTCACGTGTACCAGCCCTTCCTTATGCGTCCTTAGACTATTATTCCTCCCCCTCATAGATTTACTGTTCTGTGCGAAGCTTGCAAAACCTATTAAGGGCATTTAGATTACGGTTGAGAAATTGAATAAGAGAAGAAAGCGTAGAAAGGCAATCCGCAGTCAATGAAACTGACTATTGACTATTTAAGTAAGACCAAGACCTGACATACGGAATACATAATAGAAGGTTCATCCATGCTTTTAACAATCTCTACTGTTACTGGTTAGACCGACTTGCTGGCTTCTTTAATTCCTTCCCCCATTCCGTGTCTCCAACCCGCCATAGGGAACTTAGATGATTCATCCTAGCTTAATTAGGGCGAAAGCCCAATCGAACATCAATCACATCAAGGTGACAGGATTCGAACCTATGGCCCTCTGTACCCAAAACAGATGCGCTGACCAGACTGCGCTACACCTCGTCTCACCCCCTCAGCATATAGATCCACCCGATCGATGAACACTCGAACCGAACTCGCCCATCCCTTTTTTTGGGCATAGGGACGCGAGAACCTAATCAACCGCTTTTTTATAAAATCTGCCTCCACTCCAGCAAGACAAGATAAAGATAGGGCGACGCCAAAAAGCCGTATAGTGCAGGAGCGCTCACATTTGATTTTGGCTTCCTCTTTAATTAACTTTAATTTAAGAAAACCCGGCTCCGGCTCGGCTACCTGTCCTTTGGACCCAAAGCCCGCTTAGAAGTGGATTCGAACCACTGACACAAGGATTTTCAGTCCTTTGCTCTAACCAGCTGAGCTACCTGAACCACTTTCCTAAAGTATGTTTTCTTCATCGAATAGCGCCCTACCTTACTTACCACTTGACTAGTCAGGGAAAAGCCCTTTACTAATAACAAGAAAGAAAGGGTTTTTTTCGTTCGTCAAGCTTTCGAGCAGCTCTTTCAACTGCCGCCTAATCTCCTCTCCCAACATGCATGCTCAATCAAGAACCGCGCCCTGGGACTGCCGGAGGGAGCTTGCTTATATATAAAAAGAAGATAGGCCGGTCCGGTCAAAACAACGCGCAACGGGCTCTCCGCTCACTAAGTAGTGCAATTCTGTCCTCCGGGGGACTCCACCAACACCAGTTCTTTCTCTCACGTAATTTCGCCCGCCCGTTCCACTTCCGTTTCGGATTATTCGACTTTAGATGCTTCGAATGCTTTTATGCTGTTAAAATAAATCGAATACCATTCGTGACCCAATTCAAAAACGGAGTTACTGAAGACCTCCTCCCCCTTTCCCGCCTATCCCTCCCGCAAGAGAGGACTCGTTCTGGCTTTACTTTAAAGAGCCTCTTTTTTAGCAGTCTCGCCCATAAGATAAGAGAAGATTGACCATCTCTTCTTCCTTCTTTCTGCTTCTTATCGGCGTAACGAAAGAACTAGATGAGGAGAGGCCTCCGGTTTCAAATCTCTACCCTACGCCTTACGAGGGCGCCCTAGCCAGATTAACTCCCAAGGGTCAATCAAGCCTTTGAAACTAGTTCAAATAGTCGTCACAGTCTTCGTTCCTGCTTTCAACGAGACTTTCTTAGCAGCATCAGCTTGTAAAACTCTCTCTCCTTCACCAGGAAAGGGAGAGCGGACAAAGTACCAGACGATTTGGGTTGGGTAAGAAGAGCGTACGATAAGAGTAAGCAGACGATGTCGATAGAAGACGATTCGTGGGATCTTCCTCAAAGTCAAAGAAAGATAAAAATGAGCTAAAGAAAGAAGGTATGCCCAGCCCATTAAATTAGATGTCGAATGAGTACGATTTCGAGCATAAAGAGAGAATAAAAAGGAACTGCAAGAATCTAGGTTTAGCAAGATAGCTGCCAGAAAGACTGAGCTTAGGTGCATAGCGCTAAAATAAGTGGTTGAAGAGTCGCTTTCCATCCCGACAATGACTACTGACTTTCCATTTTTGGTATTTCACTTAACTGGACTTCAAGCAGCAATGAGAGCAAAGGCAAGGAATTGATGCGCCAATAATCGAAGAATGGGGCGAGGCAAATTTCCAGACAATGGCAAGTGCTTGAGAAGGAGCTGTGAAAGAAGGGGCTGCTAGAGAATAGGGAGCTCTTGAAGAAGAAGGGATTGCGGGGTGAACGGCATTCTGTTGTACTACTAACACTAGCTGTACTAGAGTAGTTTAGTAGCGCCTTTTGAATCAAATAGGCGAGCCAGCCCTTTCCGAATCCGAAAGGCGAACAGCCCGCTTTGCAAGCAAATAGATAGCCCCCGCCCGTTTGAGTCGTTGCGAGCCGGAAAGCGTACCGGCAGTTTGAGTCACGAAAGGGCCGCTTGCTTAATCTTAATTTTATTATATATATACAAACAAAGAAAAAAAATCATTTTTTAATCCAATTGTTCATTCCTGGGAAGAGGAAGAAGCAGATAGAGCAAAGGCCTCCTCTTTCCGTCCACTCTTCCCGAAGTGAGCGAATTGCATGTAGAGATCCGTAGGGGCTTATAGTTTAATTGGTTGAAACGTACCGCTCATAACGGTAATATTGTAGGTTCGAGCCCTACTAAGCCTAGCACCCCCTTCTCTTCACCCGATACAAGAAGGCAGTCGAAGTCCCCTCCACTCTTAATTTTTTGGGAAGACATCGCGTTCCTAGTCGATTTCCCTCATGGCACTGCCCCCTTAATTTAATGGCTACGAAGTGAAGCAGGCATAGAGACCAACCAACCATAGGGTATCTATCCTGTGATCCAACCCCGGCTCGGTATCGGTAGTCTCAGTCTTTCCCTGCCCGCCCTGGTATGAGTTGAGAGTCTAAGAGGGAGTCTTATTCTACTCTAGGCTCACTCCACCCCCTGTGTTGTCTTATTTCAGGAGGGAAAAGGTTTGTTAATTCATTCAAAAGACGGGCTTTCCTAGCTCATATAGTGGAAAGCGCCCTTCCCACCCACATCGATCCCTCGAGGTGGAAGAATGATGAAACCTGCCAAGTAATATAGTAGTCATGCCTTTCCCAATCCTCTATCGAAGGAAACCCCTAAGAGGGTGAAAGAGGTGGCTAACTTTCCTTGCCCCAGGGAGCTTCTTTGTTTATGTAACTAAGCGGGCAGGTCTCTGGAGTGTGCTTCTATCGCCCGAGCAAGAGAAGGGCTGCAGATGAGCTATCAAGTCGTGCGTGCATTTCTCCCGAAAGTGAGGAGAATGCCCCGGATATCCTCATAGGTGTCGGGTTTACCAGGCTAAGGTAACTATTAAATTGTAGTTAGCGGGTTTCCCTCCTTCCATAGCATCTTGCTTTCCTGGGTAACTATTCGACAGACGAAACCCCTCGGTTTTCTTCTTATCTTAAAGTAGCTTTCCTTTCGGGTTTGACCAAGATTCTTCCCTAGGGAGTTTGTTTATGTCACTAAGCGTGATAGCTTAACCGCGCTTCTAGCTCTATCTCTAAAAGGAATTATTAAACCGGCCATGCCAGACAAGTACTGGTTTAAGTTCCGCCATCCCCTCTCCCAGTTGCTATGAATCGAGAGAGCCCAGTCGCTCCTCCTGCCTAAGGAAGGGCATAAATCCTCGATTCAAGACAGTATAAGATCCTAGAGTCTTTTTCGAATGCCCTTAATTTCACTGAGATCACCAATTAAGATTTCGCTTATGGTAAAGGTTGCTAAGCGAAAGCCTCTCTGCAATGAGGGAAAGCCACAGAAGCTGGCCTTACAAGATAGGGGTCCAAAAAAGGAGATTCTTTGAGTTCATACCCAGTAGAAAGAAGGGCAGCTGCTAAGATCCCAAATCGAGATTGGCTAGATGGGAGTAGCTCATGCCCGGCTCGGGAAATGATGTTTGATAAGATGGATTCGTTCGTGAAAGAAAGAAAATGCAATGGTGGGAAATGAATAGAAATGGCTGGTATGTTTTAGTCTTTCCCCTAATGAGGTGCCGACATCTGTGTTAGTTCCTAGGAGTGATGTTACAACATCCCTTAGTAAGAGCATCCGAGATAGCCAAAGATCCGAAGGAGAAGCAAGAACAAAGTAGCACATTAGAATAATAAGAATTTAAAAAAAATCCAGCTTAAAGCGCTCAAGGAACCCTATTTCATTTCGAGATCCCTACCCCACAGATTGAGACCGAGTTCCAGTTCCATTTTAATAATTTTTTTCTAAACCAGCATCGGTGACTATCTAAGCACCACCATCAAATTACGGAACAAACTGTAGTTTGCGGCAGTTACTGTTTTTATAGCCATAGTCTTTCTTTGGTTCGAAAGCGAGATTGAGATCTATATTTTATATAAACCTCTGACGGAACGGAATGCAACTTTTTCCTATTGATCCAGTTTACATTGACTCAGTCAGTAGTTGGCCGTTGATTTCATTTAGTTGACCGAGAATCAGGAGCAGCACCATAAATAAGGGGGAGGCAGCATCTGAGCTAGTTTCATCTGTCGATTGAGTTGAATCAGCAACAGAGCCGGTAGCCTCACCAATCTATATAGTTCTTTCTCAACCATCAGTCTTTGTAGATTGATTCCTTTCGTGCGTTCTTTTGATCTAGCCTTACTCTCTATCCGTTGTGGGAGTGAGTGTTTAGGCGGGGCCTAAGAATGAATGATTTACGCGCTCCTTCGTTCATAGCACGGAGTGAGATGTCTATGTTCCCACCAGAACCTACGTACGTGTCAATCAAGGCCTTTTTTATTTTTGCCTATGATGCCATGCCTGCTGTTACTTCACTCGGTCAATGGGGATAAACCACTGTATCTCGCTTTTTTTGATGCTACTTAGACTTGAATCAACCTGTTCGATCTCCTGCGGCGAGTGCTGCTTCTTTGACCTGTGCTTCCTACGCCTTTGCCCGTGGGTCGGTCAATTGCTCTTGGTTTTGGCAGGCACTCTAAGAGAGAGGAGGGGGGATACCGTAAATCCACTCTGCTACAGGCTATTCAGCTAACCTTTTAGAAAAATGTCTTAACTTAAATAAATAAGAGAAGAAAGCCTCAGAACGAAAGAAGGATAAAGCAGAACTTGCGTAAGATAGAAAGATCGATTATCCCATTTCTTGCCTAGCCTAAAAAAGGGGACCTACTCTCTTTTCTAAATCCAATCAATAGCCCGTTCCAGTCTAACGAGATTCCTCCCTTTCACCTTTCAGTCGATTAAGCAATTGATCCAGTCGTTGACGTTGCAGGTGATTCTTATGATTCCCGTCCCGGCCACCACCTTTTTCTTTCAAATCTGGATCCATAATTATGGCCGGTTAGCTACTGAGATAGCGTGGCTATTGATGGGTGTTGAATGATTCTTGATAACGTGGTCTAGAGCTAACATAGATTCAGTTGGGGTAGAGGTCTTGTAGAGCCTGATTGACCTGTTTCCCTGATGAAGAAGAAAAGAACTCGACTTTGCCAAAGACATATGAGGCATACTCATCTGAGTCTTCGGGTCCAGAAGTCTATACTACCTCCCTCCTAAATAAATAGGACTCATTTGGTTAAGCAGTAGATCCAGCTTATGACTCTATTAGATAGACGATGCTCAGATAATCCAGTTCTCTAACGTTAACTAAGAATACTATAAGAGGAGAAGTCGACTCATGTACTCTATCTACGAAACCTGCCGTGCCTTTATCGTTGGGGATAAAATTCTTGATGGCGAGTGGTTGAGTATATAAGAGAAAGGCAGCTTTAAGGAGTGATCTTTCTTTACTTCGGAGTAGAATAGGTGCAAGGGGGGATTACTCTTAACTAACTAAGCCTAAAGGCTATCCAGCTTAAGGATTAAATAATTTAGACGGGAATACCCCGTCCGTCGGTAGCAAAGGCAGAAGGAAAAGGCAGGAATGCACCTTAAGGGGGAGTTCCTGGCTCACGAGCTGGGCTTGCACCAGCGCTTTCCAGATGCATGGTCCGGATTTCTTTCTGATCGTTTGATAACTCGGTTCGTCCTCGACAAAAGGCAAGACTAATGAAGACTACATCCGGGGGGAGAAGGGGTTCTTCTCCCAAAGTCCGGCCGACGACAACCCGCGGCAACCATACCAAGACCTAACGAGAGATTTATCTCTCT